TGGACGAAGCAGAAGTGAGAATGTCGGCTTAAGTAGCGAAAACATTGGTGAGAATCCAATGCCCCGAAAACCTAAGGTTTCCTTTGGAAGGTTCGTCCGCGAAGGGTAAGTCAGGGCCTAAGGCGAGGTTGAAAAACGTAGTCGATGGATAACGGGTTAATATTCCTGTACCATTTATTGTTGATAACGAGGGACGAAAAAGGCTAAATCAGCCGGATGTTGGTTACCGGTTTAAACTTTCAAGGTGAAAAAGAATGGAGAAAACATTCTGAGCTAAAAAGTGAATACAAGATACTAAGGTATCAAAGTGATTGATGTCATATTTCCTAGAAAAGCTCGATATATCTTAAACAATAAATGCCTGTACCATAAACCGACACAGGTAGGTAGGTAGAGTATACTAAGGGGCGCGAGATAACTCTCTCTAAGGAACTCGGCAAAATAGCCCCGTAACTTCGGAAGAAGGGGTACCCTTGTAGGGTTGCAATAAATAGGCCCAAGCGACTGTTTATCAAAAACACAGGTCTCCGCGAAGTCTTAAGACAATGTATGGGGGCTGACGCCTGCCCAGTGCCGGAAGGTTAAGGAAGTTGGTTAGCTGTATTGCGAAGCTGACGACTGAAGCCCCGGTGAACGGCGGCCGTAACTATAACGGTCCTAAGGTAGCGAAATTCCTTGTCGGGTAAGTTCCGACCCGCACGAAAGGCGTAACGATTTGGGCACTGTCTCGGAGAGAGACTCGGCGAAATAGAATTGTCTGTGAAGATGCGGACTACCTGCACCTGGACAGAAAGACCCTATGAAGCTTTACTGTATCCTGGAATTGAATTTGGGTTTATTTTGCGCAGTATAGGTGGGAGGCTAAGATTGTTTATTTGCGGATATACAGGAGCCACTAGTGAGATACCACTCTAATTAAACTAGAATTCTAACTTTGATTGCCGTTATCCGGCCAAAGAACAGTTTCAGGTGGGCAGTTTGACTGGGGCGGTCGCCTCCTAAAAGGTAACGGAGGCGTGCAAAGGTTCCCTCAGGCTGGTTGGAAATCAGTCGTAGAGTATAAAGGCATAAGGGAGCTTGACTGCAAGACTTACAAGTCGAGCAGAGACGAAAGTCGGCCTTAGTGATCCGACAGTGCTGAGTGGAAAGGCTGTCGCTCAACGGATAAAAGTTACTCTAGGGATAACAGGCTGATCTCCCCCAAGAGTTCACATCGACGGGGAGGTTTGGCACCTCGATGTCGGCTCATCGCATCCTGGGGCGGTAGCACGTCCCAAGGGTTGGGCTGTTCGCCCATGAAAGCGGTACGCGAGCTGGGTTCAGAACGTCGTGAGACAGTTCGGTCCATATCCGGTGTAGGCGTTAGAGTATTGAGAGGATTTCTCCTTAGTACGAGAGGACCGGGAGAGACGCACCGCTGGTGTACCAGTTATTGTGCCAACAGTAAACGCTGGGTAGCCAAGTGTGGATTGGATAACCGCTGAAAGCATCTAAGTGGGAAGCCTACCTCAAGATGAGTACTCTTAGATCACGGTTAGATTAACCGTTTGATAGGCGTTAAGTGTAAGTATAGTAATATATTTAGCTGAGACGTACTAATAGATCAAATACTTGATAAAGTTAATTAGTTTTATATATTTTAAGCCTTGATATTTATAGCATAATGGACCCACTCCAATCCATCCCGAACTTGGTTGTTAAACATTATTGCGACGATGATACTGAAGGGGGAGCCTTTTGGGAAAGTAGTTCAATGTCAGGGCTATATGAAAATGGTATTAATAAGCTGATATTAATTAAGCTATTCTTATTTTGCCAGAATAAGCCCACTCTTGTAATTTTAAAATGTTTTTTTCATCGATAAAAGCAATGGGTACAATTTGATTTATTGAATCTACAATATCTTGGGTTGTGAATTCTCTTTCTTCATAAAAACTATTGTACATTGCATCTGTAATAGATTGTTCTATTTCAGCACCAGAGAATTTATTGGTGATCTTGCTTAAATATTCAATATCATATTTAAACCAAGTTAATGGTCTAACTTTTCTTAAATGTATGGTTAAAATTTGTATTCTTTCTTGATATTTAGGTAAGTCCAGAAAAAAAATTTCATCAAATCTGCCTTTTCTTATTATTTCTGTTGGTAATCCTACTAATGTATTTGTTGTTGCAACAACAAATACATTAGTCCTTTTTTCTGCTAGCCATGTTAATAAAGAACCTAATACTCTATTATTTGTATTACTATCATTGTTTGATATATTCTTATTAAATGCTTTATCTATTTCATCAATCCATAATATACATGGAGCACATTTTTCAGATATTTCTATAGCTTGTCTCATCCTAATTTCTGATTCACCCATTAAACTTGCAAAAATTTTTCCAATATCTAGTTTAAGTAATGGCATGTTCCATTCTTGAGATATTGCTTTAGCACTTAATGATTTCCCTGTACCTTGAATGCCAACTAACAGTAGGCCTTTTGGATTATTTAAGCCATAAGTTTGTGCTTGCTCAGAAAATGAGTATTGTCTTTTTTTTAACCAATCTTTTAAATTATATAATCCTCCAATTTCTTCAAGCTTATATTTGCTTGGATAAAAATCTAAAATATTAGTTTGTTGAATTATTTTACGTTTTTCATTCTCGATTTGTTTAATACTTTTTTTAATAGATATTTGTGACATCAGGATTCTTGACAGTGATTCTTTTATTTTATTGATTGAAAAGCCTTTATATGCATTACTTAAAATAGTGATGTATTCTGTATTATTAATTTTAGCTATTTGAAAAATTTTTCTTATTTCCATCATAATTTCTTTATAGTTAGGTAACGGAAAATATATTACATTTATATATTCATATAAAGAATTAGGAATTTGGTTAGAATTAGCAGATATTATTATGTAGTTGTTTGTATTTTTTAATAAAGCTGTTATATTTTTTATTTTTCTCATAATACTGGAGTCGTTCAAAAAATAGTGATAATCTTTAAGTAAAAAAAAATTTGGAGTTTTGGATTGATGATTTTCAATTATTTCTAATGCTTCTATGGGGTTTTTCAATGCTTTCTTATTTTGATTAGGATTGCCAATATAGCCATTAATGAAATCCCATGAATAGATTGATTTCGTAAAAATTTTTTCACTAATTAGATTTAATACGTGTTCTAATCTTTGCTCTTCGTCAGTAATTATATATATAATTGATGATTTAGATGATATTAATAATATAAGTTCTTTTTCAAAAGTCATTATAATTTAAGTATTTATAGTAAGCGTGTATTATACTTACTATATCATTAAAATATATTTTATTTACTCACTCATTATTATACACTTTGTAGTTGCAGAAGTTATAAACTGATTTTAAAGCGTTTTTTAGAACGTCTTGCTTTAATAATTTTTTTACCACTTACATGCTTCATTCGATTTAGAAACCCTGATTGTCTTCGTTTTTTTAAATTAGTACCTTTATTCATATTAATAAAACAACTGTTATATAGTATAAATTTAATTATAATTATATAATTATTATAGTTTTTTTGTATATATTATCTTTTTTTATATTATGGTAGGTAATTTTATTATTTTTAGGCTATATTTATTACTTGCAATTATTATTTTACTGCCAATTTGTTATTTTATTACTTTGGAATTATTTAATCAAATCATATACTCATATATTTTTATCAAAGATGTTCGAATTATAAAACAAAAAAATGTAATTTTTGATGATATATATTTTTTAGTTAATTATTTTATGAAAAGACGTCAATGGTTCAAATGTATTTTAATGCTTCAATTTTATGAGTATTATAAGAATTACAATAGTAATAGATTATTAGGTATTTGTTTTCATAATTTATCTTATCAATATATTGCACGTTATTATTATATTAACTCTTTGAAATATGAGACTAGTCTTGAAGTATTAGAAAATTTGGCATTAATTTGTATAGATCTAAAAGATGATAGAATGTTGACTGAAGTTTGTTGTAAAATCAGTGATATTGATCCTGATAATAATATTTTAATGAAATTAAGTTAGGCATTTTTCGGGATAGCAGGATTTGAACCTGCGACATCCTGCTCCCAAAGCAGGCGCGCTACCAAACTGCGCTATATCCCGAAATGTTCACATTCAATATAATTATAATTATACAAAAATATATATTAATTGTCTACTTTAATTAGTGTATTTTATAATGGATACCAAAACATTCCTTTTACTCCATCAGGATCACTCATAAAGCCTAATGTTCGATAAAAATTTAACACTTGTGGATCTGCAAACAATGTTATTGTACTAATATCTTTACACCTTAGTTCTTTAATTATTTCATTCATTAAAGCCCTACCTAAACCTTTACTTTGAAAATTTGGATGTATTACAACATCCCAAATGGTTGCATTGAATGAGTGATCAGATGTAGCTCTTGCAAAACCAATTAGTAAATTGCGATCTTGATTTTTTTCAATTAAGCAAACAGTGACAAAACTATTCTCTAAAGCAGTTTTAACTTTTTTTATTGGTCTTCTGACCCATCCTACAGAATCACACAGTTCTTCTAATTCATATAAATTAATTTCTTTATTTATAATTATATAAATATTTTTCAATTCATCTGAATTATTAATTAATAATACTTCTTTAGGTTGTATGTATTCTATATCTTGAGATAATAGTTTTTTGTCATTGTTTTTAAAAAAGAAATGCCAAAAAGTCATTTAAATAATTTTCTTGTTATCTCTTTCAATAAATGTTACTACATTTACAAAAAATTTATAATATCTATTAATATTATTATATTATATCTAATTGTTTTAGGTTGATTATCTTGTAACTTTTCGTTTTATAAAAATTTTGATTAAGGAATATAATTGTGAAAAAATTTATTTTAGTTATAAGTCTAGTTTATTTTTGTTTTTTTGCTAGTGTATTGAATGTAAAAGCTGATATTGCAGGTTTAGTGCCATGTGAAGAATCAGTTGTATTTCAAAAAAGATTACAAAATTCAGTGCAAAGATTAGAAGGTAGATTATCTAAATATCAAAAAGATACGCCACCTTTTTTAGCTATTCAAAAGCAAATAGAGCGTACAAAAATACGTTTTGAGAAGTATGCTCAATCAGGAGTTTTATGTGGTTCAGATGGTTTACCACATTTAATTACTGATGGAAGATGGAATCATGCAGGTGAATTTATTTTTCCAGGCTTATTGTTTATTTATATCACAGGTTGGATTGGCTGGGTTGGTCGTGGATATTTACAAGCAATAAGTTCTACAAGCAAACCTACAGAAAAAGAGATTATTATTGATGTACCTTTAGCATTAAAATTTTCTTTATCTGGCTTCATCTGGCCGTTAGCTGCAATACAAGCTTTTACAAGTGGTCAATTATTAAAATCTGATGATGACATTACGGTTTCTCCTCGTTAAATAATTGATGTTATTCTATTAGTGTTATAATTTATATTTATTCTTAGATTAAGGAGTTTAATATTATGGATGAGAATTTAATGAAATATTTATCGACAATTCCAGTAGTGGGCGCTATTTGGATTACTTTTACTGCTGGCTTAGTTATAGAAATGAATAGATTTTTTCCAGATATTTTATTTTTTTCTTTTTAAAAAATATATACTATAAGTTCTTTGTTTTAATTAATGCAAATAAATTTGTTAACATAAAATATATATTTATTAATTAATCAATAATACTTAATGAGTTTAGTTAGTCAAATTATTAGCGATTCAGATAATGAACTTCGGTATCCTAGTGTTGGTGAGCTAGAATATTTAAAAAACTATTTTTTAACTGGTGAGAAAAGAATTGTAATTAGTTGTACTTTAAGGGATCAAGAACAATTGATTATACAAGATGCGAGTAAATCTATTTTTCAATTACATCCAGAATATATTGCACCAGGAGGTAACGCAGAAGGAGCACGTAAAAGATCTTTATGTTTGAGAGATTATAGTTGGTATCTCCGTTTAGTTACTTATGGTGTAATATGTGGAGATAAAAATGCGATAGAGAGAATCGGTTTAATTGGTGTAAAAGAAATGTATAATTCTTTAGGTGTTCCTGTTATTGGTATGGTAGATGCAATTGTATGCTTAAAACAAGCAACAAAAAATTTATTAAAACAAGAAGAATTTGATATTGCTTCTCCTTATTTTGATTTTATTATTCAAGGAATGTCTTAATTGTTTTATGTATAGTTGCTTACACATATATTTAATGATATGATTATCCTACACTCGGAAAATTTACATAGTAATAGCTTAAATTTGTCAGAACTGAAAAGTAGCAGCAATATAGCTTAATAATACGGTATATTTTTCGGGTTTTATTTTGTTTAAGTTTCTAATATTTTATAATAAATGTATTATATGATACTTATACTGAAGAATATTATCAATAATAATAAAACTTACTGAAAATTTATTTTTTATTAAACATATTAAGTTTTATAATTCAATCAAATTTAGAAATAGGTATGGAATTATCAACTATGCAAGGAGCTTGTATTCTTACAACAGGTTCTGCTGTTCCTGATTCTACTATTAGTAATCACGAGATTAGTCAAGTTGTTGACACTTCAAATGAATGGATTGTAACTCGTACAGGTATTAAAGAAAGAAGATTGTTAACTGGGTGTAATCAGTCAGTGATAGATTTAGCTGTTCTAGCTGCCCAAAGAGCATTAAAAAATATTGAGATGAATCCTCAGGAAATAGATTTAATTATTTTAGCAACATCTAGTCCTAATGATTTATTTGGTAGTGCTAGTCAAGTTCAAGCAAAAATTAAGGCAGTTAATTCTGTTGCTTTTGACTTAACTGCTGCTTGTTCTGGTTTTGTATTAGGTTTGGTTACAGCTGCGCAATTTTTACAGAATGGTGCTTATCATACTGTTCTTGTAATAGGTGCAGATGTATTATCTAAATGGATTGATTGGGAAGATCGTAGTACTTGTATTTTATTTGGCGATGGTGCAGGAGCAGTTATTGTACAAGCTTGTTCATCTTTAAATAACGGTATTCTAGGTTTTAATTTAAATACAGATGGCAATTACTCTCATCAACTATCTATTAGTTATAAAGAAAATAGATTGGTTGATTTTAAGCCTCCAATTATGCAAGGAGCTTTTGATTATATTACAATGAATGGAAAAGAAATTTATAAATTTGCAGTTTCTCAAGTCCCATTAAGTATTTTGAAATGTTTACAGAAGTTAGATATTAATCTTGATAAGGTTGACTGGCTATTATTACACCAAGCAAATGAAAGAATTTTAAAGGCCATTGCAGATAAATTATCAATTGATTTAATGAAAGTCATTTCAAATGTAAGCAAATATGGCAATACATCTGCAGCATCAATACCATTAGCTTTAGATGAGGCTGTGCAGCAAGATAAAATTAAAAAAAATGATTTAATTGTTATTTCTGGTTTTGGAGCTGGCTTAACATGGGGTACAGTAATTATTAAATGGACAAATTAATTATTGTTAGAGTTAAATAAATGATTAATAATTTTAATATATATATTAAAATATAATAAAAAGTGAAAATATAAATTGTACTTAATTTAAGTATTTTATTTTATACACTTTTTAATTATTAAATATATTAAAGGAATTCTATCATGACTTCATCTTTATCTAGTTTTTTAAATAGTTTAGTTCTTGGTTCATTAATTGTTGTAATACCTATTACTTTAGCTCTTGTTTTTGTAAGTCAAAAAGATAAAACTTTAAGAGATTAATAATTATTCTTTTTAATTTTTATTTATAAGATATATGAGATTACAGTATTATTATTTGAATATATATTATCTGTTATCTCATATCATATTTGATTATTCTATATAGTATAAGTTATTAATATTAATTAAGTATAAAATGTCTTTATCAGAATGGTTAACAAGTAAGCGGAATGTTTCTTTAAAAAAGAATTATAAAAAGACAAGTTTGCAAATACCAGAAGGTTTATGGATAAAATGTGAGCAATGTGGTTCCTTAATGTATTATAAGACTTTGGAATCTAATTTAAAAGTATGTCCTAGTTGTCAGCATCATTTCCCTACATCAAGCCAGGATCGTATTAATTATATTTTTGACTTCAATAGTTGGGAGGATTTAAATACAAATTTATCGTCTACAGATCCATTAGGTTTTTTTGATAAAAAGTCATATTGTAAAAGATTGCAAGATATGAAGTTTAAAACTGGTTTATCTGATGCTGTACAAACAGGTTTGGGGTCTATTGGTGGGATTAAAGTAGCTTGTGGTATCATGGATTTTCGTTTTATGGGTGGAAGTATGGGTTCTGTTGTAGGAGAAAAATTAACCCGTTTAATAGAAATTGGTACAAATCTAAATTTACCAATCATTATTCTGTGTGCTTCAGGAGGTGCCCGTATGCAAGAAGGTATGTTAAGTTTAATGCAAATGGCTAAAATATCTTCTGCCTTATATAAGCATAAGCAAAAAAAATTACCATATTTTTCTATATTAACATCTCCCACAACTGGTGGTGTTACAGCAAGTTTTGCAATGCTTGGGGATTTAATTTTAGCAGAACCTAAAGCATTAATTGCATTTGCAGGTCGTCGTGTAATTGAGCAAACAATAAAAGAGGAACTTCCTGATAATTTTCAAACTTCTGAGTATTTATTTAATCATGGTTTTATTGACTTAATTATTGCTAGACCTAATTTATGTTCTACATTGCACAAATTATTAGTTTTTTATCAAGAATAATTATTATTTATTATTTTTTGTGTAGTAAACTTTGAATAAAATCTGATATTTTTATTCTACAATATAGTTAGTAATATAATTCATTATTTTAATAGTTTATAAAAAAATATTTATTTTTTTATTCAGTATAACTATTTTATAAAAACCTTTAGTTACATTATATTTCTATTAATAAATATTTATGTATTATGTAATATAGACTTATTGTTTTGAATTATTTATTTATAAAAAAAAATATGGGTTTTATAATTATGAAGAAAAATATTGGTTTATTATTTTTTTCTTTGATTTGTTTATTTAAATTATTAATTGCTCCTGGACTAGCTATAGAATTAAATGAGTCATTGCGTACTGTACCTTTAGATGAATCAGGTAAAACAACTGTTTTAACACTTGATGATGCTAAGAGAGGAAAGCGTTTATTTAATAAATCATGTGCTCAATGTCATAATGGTGGTATTACTAAGACAAATCCAAATATTGGATTAGAACTTGAATCTTTAAGTTTTGCTGTTCCTGCAAGAGATAATGTATTAAGTTTAGTAGATTATATGAAAGATCCTACAAGTTACGATGGAGCAACCTCTATTGCTGAATTGCATCCTAGTATTAAAAGTGCAGAAATTTTTCCAAAAATGCGTGATTTAACAGATAAGGATTTATTTGCAATAGCTGGTTATATTTTAATGCAACCTAAAATTGAGCCAGAAAAATGGGGTGGAGGTAAAATTTATTATTAATACATTTGAATAAATTCAAGTATTAATCATAAATTACATATAATATAAATGTAAATTGTATTAAATTAATTTTTATAAGGATGTGTCAAATGATGAAATTTTTATTGACATTTTTGACGATGTTAAATTTGTTTTATTTTTCTAGTATTTCAACTACTTTAGCTGCTAATATTGAAGAGGGAGAAAAAATTTTTAATGCTAATTGTGCTGCATGTCATGCTGGTGGTAATAATGTGATTATGCCTTCAAAAACTTTAAAAATTGAAGATTTAGACTCTTATGGGATGAGTAATATTACTGCGATCACGACTCAAGTAACTAATGGAAAAAATGCGATGCCTTCATTTCAGGGTCGATTAAATAGTGAGGAAATTGATAATGTTGCTAATTATGTATTGTCTCAATCTAAAGCTGGTTGGGGAGATGAAGATTAATAATTATTTATAAATTGAAAAGATACTAATTGAATTTATATAATAATAGTAGATAGAAAATATTCTATCTATTATTATTTTTTATTTTTCATCATTTTTATTCATACATATATTTATACTTTTATGAAATTTAGTTTATTTCAATCAATTCTTGTTTTAGAAGATGGTTCACAGTATAAAGGTTGGTCTTTATTAGATCAATTTTATGCATGTGGAGAAATAGTTTTTAATACTGGCATGACAGGGTACCAAGAAATTATCACTGATCCCAGCTATTATAGTCAAATAGTTTTATTTACATATCCAGAAATAGGTAATACTGGAGTTAATAATGAGGATTATGAATCTCATTTATTGCATATTAAGGGTATAGTAGCTAAAGAAATTTGTTTTGAGCCTAGTAATTGGCGCAAGACTATGTCATTTCCTGAGTATTTAATAAGATATAAAATTCCTCATATTTTTGGTATAGATACAAGATCTTTAACAAAACATCTTAGAACTGCTGGAGTAATGAAAGCTATTATTTCGATTAAAAATGATTATACTTTTTTGTATACAAAATTGAACAATTATATAATTAGCAGTAGATTACATTTAGTAAACTGTGTTACAGTACGTAAAACTTATTTTTTAATGCCTAAGATGAATAAGTCTTCTATTTATTCTTATCTTAACTGTAAAATACAAAAGTCTTTAAATACGAAAAATCGTTTTAATATAGTATTGATTGATTTTGGTGTAAAGTCTAATATTATTAATAGATTGCTAGTTTATGGATGTAACATCTATGTATTACCTGCTAACACTACTTATAATATCATTAATTCATACAAGCCTGATGGAATCATATTATCTAATGGTCCTGGTGACCCTTCTGTGTTAACATTTGCTATTAATACAATTAAGCAACTGGTAATGTTTGCTAATATCCCTATTTTTGGAATTTGTATGGGTCATCAAATATTGAGTCTTGCATTACAAGCGGAAACTTTTAAGCTAAAATTTGGCCACAGAGGTTTAAATCATCCAGCTGGTTATAATCAAATATCTGAAATCACTAGTCAGAATCATGGTTTTGCTGTAAATTTTAAATCATCTATAGATTTTCAAAAAACTGTTAAAATGACTCATTTTAATTTAAATGACTTAACTATTGCAGGTTTTTTTCATGTCAGTAAACCAATCTTTTCTGTACAATACCATCCAGAAGCTAGTCCAGGACCTCATGATTCTGATTATTTGTTTAAGTATTTTATTGATTTAATAGTTATGACACATGCTAAATTATAAATCAATGTTTTTATTGCCATACAATATGATTGAATAAAGCTGATAAGACTTGTACTCCTCTAAGTTGATTGAACAGTGGTAGATGTCCTTTTGGTGCATCAAGTGTCCAGATAAATTCTTTGGGATATCTACAAGGAATATTTTGTTTAGTCCAACCAATTGTTTGCCAAAATATGTTCCATTTACATTGATGGGTTATCCAAATTCTTCTTTGAACTGAAAATCCAAATTTACCGCGTGAGTAAGTTTGCCATAGTAAATCTAGACTTAATAAGTCTTCTGAAGGTATTATTGATATGTCAGTGAAATATAGCCATGTTCGTGTTTTGTCTGTATCTAAACCGGCTAATTTACATAAATATTGCTGTGTTAGTTTATCAGCTTCTTGAAAGTTTTGCTTAATCAGTAGTTCTTGTAAAGGTTGGTAATTGAAAGTTAATGTATTGCTTAATTGTATGATTCCTTGCTTAAAATTTTGGTTTAATTGTATCATGATCTCATGATTTTTTGTATTATAAAGTTTTTCAAAAATAAGACCATCTAATAAATGAATCTTTTGTTTATTAATTATTCTCCTATTAATTAGATAATTAATTAAGCTTTTTTCTCCTATTTCACCCTCAGCACATAATTGTTCTATTAATATAATTTGTTGTTCTGCTGAAAGATTTCCTTCTAATTTTTTAATTTGTCGATCTATATTGTTAGTTGTGATTTGATTGTCCATCAATAGCCAATATTATTTAATAGTTGAATTTATTGTATAAAATGTAATATGGTAATTATATTTTTGATAGATTTTGATTATTAAAATTATTTAATATTATTTTAATTAAAAATAGTGTACTGTTAATAATTATATTAATGAAGATGTATAATATGATTTTACATAAAATAATTAAAATTTTCTCTATTTTAGGTATGAATAAGTCTTGAATTTCTATAATTAATAAAAAAAATGATTGTGTTGTATTTAATTTTTTGATATCTGAAATCCTTGATGTATATATATATTTTTTTGTCAAACCATTGTAACTTATAAGCCATACAGGGTATCTAGAGTTATAGATGATTTTAGGTTGATTGATATATTTATTTATTAAATTTTGCCAAATAATATTATTTTTTAAACATATTAAAGTTCTTATAGAAATATAATTTTTATCACATAGTTCAAAGTGAGTTAAAAATAAAATTAAGTTAGGTAATGAATTTGTTTTATCAAAAACAATTTTTATAACTCGATTACTCATTTGAATAATAAAGTTTTCAAGTAAAATACTAATATGTGCTTTAGGTGTATACTGATTATCAAAACAAAAAAAATTTTTGTCAATATAAGATGAGCCAAATAATAAATAAGTAATAAGATTACCAAATAATAATTGATGATCAAATTGTAATGCAAATTCATCATAATTAATACTTGGTATATCTATATGATTTTTTTGTTTATTCTTAAATGTATAAAAAAAAGTTTTTATAATTTTTAGAATTAAATTACATAGTAATTGATAATTAATTTGTTTTAAATCCTGATAATTGATATTATAGTCAATTGCTTCAAGTAGTAATTTTTCTAATTCTAGCAAAGTTATATGAAACAATTTGCATTTATGATGATTATCTAAAATATCAAGATATAAGTATTGATATGTATTATTAGATAAATTATTATATAATTTTTTTTTAGTCGATTCAAATAAAATTGCTACTTCATGGTTTAAATCTTCACTTTGTTCATAAGGCCAATATTGTGTCATAGAAATAGTTCTATTATTTCAGCAATACGTTAATATATATTTATATTGTATTGTAAGTAAAATACAAAATCATTTATAGTTATATGTAATATTTATTTTTATATTATAATAATCTTTTTTATGTCATATAATTATCATTTTGTAATTGCAAGCCAAGATTTTTTAGTTAAAGAAGAACCTATGGAAGAAATCTTGAGAGAACGACAAAACTATTATAAAAGTATTTCTAAAGAAATTGATTTTTGGTTTACTCTTAATCCTAATTTTATTGATAGAGCAACATTTGATGGTAATTATATAAAATTACCAAAAGAATGTGCTGCAATTATTTCTTTGGATAAACAATTTATACAATGGTTAAAATTAAGAATTGGTTTTGTTGCAGTCGGAACTTTTCAATCTTCCACTTTAATTAATTATTAATAAATTATATTTAAGTATCAGCAAAGATTTTATCTTGAGATGGAGTAACAAATAGGGTTAAAATTTCTTCACTAAAGGTTTCTGCAGCTTTTGATTTATAACGGTTGGGATTAATGATGATAGAAAGCATTCTTTTAATTGTAACGTTTTTAATTTTTGCCCAATGTAAAATACCTAATTCTAGTTCTTTAGCTATTGCAGAAACGGAAACAAATGCAGCTCCTAATCCTGACTGTACTGCGTTTTTTATAGCTTCTATTGAATTTAATTCCATTTCTATTTTAAATCGACTACTATCAATATCATGTTGGTGTAATACTTTATCAATGACTTTTCTTATTGTTGATTGTGTATCTAAGGCAATAAATCTTAAACGGTATAAGTCTTCTTTTTGAATATCTGGTACTTTAGAAAAAATATGTGATGTTGGTAATATTAAAGCAAGTTCATCTTCTGCGTATGAAGTAATTTGTAATGTATCTTTTAATTCAATAGGTACTTCTCCGCCTATAACAGCTAAATCAACTTGACCATTAGCAACACTCCATGAAATGAGTCTTGTTGAGTGCACTTGTAATTGCACATTTACTTGAGGATATCTTTGTCTAAATAATCCAATTAATCTAGGCATTAAATAAGTGCCAGTTGTTTGGCTTGCCCCAATTACTAAAGATCCACCTTGTAAATTTTGAACATCTTCTATCGCTCTACATGTTTCTTCACATAATGCTAATATTCTACCTCCATAACGAAGTAATAAATTACCTGCTTCTGTTAATGTAGCTTTTTTATTACTTCTTTCAAAGAGTGGCATATTTAATTGTTTTTCTAAATTTTGAATTTGTAGGCTTATTGCTGGTTGTGATACATATAAACTGTCTGCAGCTTTTTTAAAGCTTCCCTCTTTAATAATTGCTTTTAGGATTCTTAGTTGATCTAAAGTGAAAGGTAAGTCTCGCATTTGATATTTTCTGTATAATTTTTTATAAAAATTGATATATATTAGAAATATATAGTCTTGATAGATAATCTTCTTATTGTAGTTCAGTTTATAATATAGTGTAGTTTATTAATTTAGTAATATAAGGAAAAAAGTAATTATGGATATGAGGCTATTAATTGTATTTATGCCAGTAATAGCTGCTGGTTCTTGGGCATTATATAATATTGGTAGAGTTGCTTTACAGCAGTTTCGTAGTATGTAATGATTACTCCTTCATGTTAATGTATTAAATGTTTATAATTTTTTATTAAATAGTAGGCTTAAATTAATTAATTTAATGTCCTACTTTTTAATTTATAATGAGCATGTTATCATTATTGGTATTGTAATACTTTAATTATTATATTGTTTTGATAATTATTATTCTTATTTAATTTATTATTTATGGCTGTTCCTAAGAAACGTACTTCGAAGTCGAAGTCCAAGAAAGCAAATTGGAAAAATAAGGCAATTATAAAAAGCAAAAAAGCTTTATCTTTAGCAAAATCTCTACTAACAGGAAGTTCAACAAGTTTTTATTATATAAGTTCTGATTTATTTAAGGAGGAAATTTGAAGATAAAAGACAATTAAGTATTTAGTATATATAGAAAAGTTCTTTATAAAAACGTATAAGAATATATTAAACTGTTGAGTCAAATGGAATGTATTAATTTAAATGACGGCTTTAATGCTATCCATGATATTTGTATGAGTTTTATTTTAAAACTTACTCATTTAAGAGAAGTCTGGTTATTTAATTCTTTTGATGGTTGTCAACACACAATATTACGAAAGGGTGTGAAATTTAACCAAATTTCTAAAATAATTATTATAGACTTAAATATTAACACTATATCTGGGTTATTAGGCATATTATCCAGTTTTAGTTTAAGTGGTCGCAAAAAGCCTTTACATATTTATGGGCCTTCAGGCTTAGCAGAATATATTGATTTATGTAAAAAATATTCTCATACTAATTTTTGCTATAGTATTTATTTATATATTTTAGCCTCAGGTGTAACTATTGATCACTGGAATTATAAAATGTATGTTATGATAAGATATCATTATTTTGAATTATTAATATTTACTCATATAAGGCCTGGAAAATTTGAATTAAATAAGGCTGAAAAATTTAATATTATGTCTGGTCCTTTATATGGCAAATTGAAACAAGGTTTACATTTTATTTTACCAGATGGTTTTATTTTAGATGGAACTTATTTTATTAATAACAATTATGTTGGTTTAAAAAATAGTTTATTTAATAATATATATCATACTAGGCGATATGTTGAGAATAATATCAATTCAAATATGTTGATTTACAGACTATAGTATTTATTACTGATAACTATTGAATATTATTATTTATATCTTTTTTTATTTATGATTTATGCAATTATTGAAGCTAGTGGTAGACAATTATGGGTTCAACCAGGTAATTTTTATGATTTTAATTATATTTGTGGTGAACCAGGTGATATTGTTCATTTAAATCGTGTATTATTTTATTGTAAAGATGAAGTTATAAAAATTGGAAAACCTTGTCTCGACAATATTTATGTACAAACTAAAATATTAAAACATTTTCGAGGACGAAAAGTTACTGTTTTTAAAATGAAATCTAAAAAAAATGTTCGAACAAAGAATGGTTATCGTCAAAATTTGACCAGATTGTTAGTTGAAAATATTTTTTAGTTTAAAGAAATAAGATATATTGAAGGAATTAAAGAATATATGGCACATAAAAAAGGCAGTGGTAGTACTAAAAATGGAAGAGATTCTAATTCTAAACGTTTAGGTGTAAAGAAATATGGTGGTGAAAAAGTAGTTTCTGGTAATATTATTATTCGTCAAAGAGGTTCAAGTTTTAAGCCAGGTAAGAATGTTCAAATGGGTAAAGATTTTACTTTATTTGCAATTTGTGAAGGAGTTGTTAAATTTGAAAAATTTAATAAAAAGCGACGTATAATTAGTGTTATTAAGTAGTATAAGTTTAGAATGATATTGATATAAATATTTAATAATTGATATATGTTATATTTTTTAACTATTTTTTGAGAATGATCAAAAAAATTATAATTTCTCATTTTAATAATGTTGCAGCAATTTTACAGAATAATAAGATTCAAGAAATTGTTGTAACAAGTAAGACTTATCAAGTAAATGATATATATATTGGTGTAGTACAAAAAATTTTTTCTAGTATTAATGCTGCTTTTATTAAATTAAATAAATATGGTAAAAGCGGTTTTATTCATATTAGTGATATTAAGCATTTAAAAAGAGGTAAAAATCATAACCATATATGTAATATTTTATCTATAAATCAAACTGTTCTTGTGCAAGTTATAAAAGAGCCATCTTTAAATAAAGGGCCAAGACTGACAGCGAATATACATTTATATGGCAAGTATGTCGTCTTAATGCCTTTTTGCAACACAATATCAATTTCTCAGAAGATATATGATGATAATGAGAGAACCTATTTATATGCTTTAGCAGTATTACTTAAGCCAAGAATGATGGGCGTACTTATTAAGCAATCTGCACAAGGTATTACTGAAAGTATTTTGATGCAAGATTTAGATATTTTGAAAAATCAATGGTTTTTTATTCAAAAAACAGCTGTTTCAACAGTTTTTCCCAGTTTAATATATAAAGATGAAGATTTAATAAAAAAAATAGTTCGTGATTTTTATGATGATAGTATTAAAAAAATTATAATTGATTCTAAAGATGGCTTAAAACTGTTATATTATTATTTAAATAAGTGGAACTGTATTTCACCGATAACAAATATTAAATTGCAACTTTATAATAAGCCTAAATGTATTTTAGAGCAATTTTGCATTAAGCAAGCAATTGGTGATGCTTTAAAACCAAAAGTGAAGCTAATTTCTGGAGGATATATAATTATTGAAAGGAGTGAAGCTTTAACAGTAATTGATGTTAATTCTGGTTCATTTAATAAGACTGATAATTCTAAAGAAGCAACTTTAAGAACTAATTTTTATGCTGCTATTGAAATTACTCAACAATTAAAAATACGTAATATTAATGGCGTGATCATTATAGATTTTATAGATATGCATGCTCAAAGAGATCAATTACAGCTATTAGAGCATTTTAGTAAATTATTAAAAAATGATAATGCAAGACCACAAATAGTACAATTATCTGAATTAGGTTTAGTTGAATTAACACGTAGACGTCGGGGTCAAAGTTTATCAGAGGTATTTGGTAGAATTGAAAATACTAATAGTATATTTGTACATGATATAAAAAGAAATGTAAAACCAAATATGGTAGTTTATAGAAATATTAGTTCTTTATTTTTTAAAAAAAATTTTAAGAAATCAATTATATTAAATGTGAAAATTTTTTCTCCTCATTCTATTGAAACAAACTATTTCTTTTATATAGATAAAGCTCATACAATAATATTATTTAATCCAAAAGCTAATTATATTATTCCGTTATTTTTTTATTGGTCTTTAGTTAAATTAAGTTTATTTTATTAAAATAAAAAACCGATTAAATAAACCGGTTTTTTATTTTTTTTAATTAATTTAAAATATATATCTATTATCCGTTGATAGATGGTGCAACTAAAGCTAATGGTAAAGATTCATTAGAAGCTAAATCTAGAGGGAAGTTATGAGCATTACGTTCATGCATTACTTCCATACCTAAATTAGCTCTGTTAAGAATGTCTGCCCAAGTGTTAATTACACGCCCTTGGCTATCTACAACTGATTGGTTAAAGTTAAACCCATTTAAGTTGAAAGCCATTGTACTTACAGACATAGCTGTAAACCAGATTCCTACTACTGGCCATAAACCTAAGAAGAAATGTAGCGCACGAGAGTTATTAAAACTTGCATATTGGAAGATTAAACGACCAAAATATCCGTGTGCTGCAACAATGTTATAAGTTTCTTCTTCTTGACCAAATTTGTATCCATTATTAGCAGATTCATTTTCAGTTGTTTCACGAATTAAACTAGAAGTTACTAGAGATCCATGCATAGCACTAAATAGAGAACCACCAAATACACCAGCTACACCTAGTTGGTGAAAAGGATGCATTAAGATGTTGTGTTCTGCTTGGAATACAAGCATGAAGTTAAATGTACCAGAGATACCTAAAGGCATACCATCAGAGAAGCTTCCTTGACCGATTGGATAAACAAGGAATACAGCTGCTGCTGCTACTACAGGTGCAGTAAATGCAACTGAAATCCATGGACGCATACCTAAGCGGTAGCTTAGTTCCCACTCACGACCAATATAGCAACATACACCTAATAAGAAGTGAAGAACGATTAATTGGTAAGGGCCACCATTATATAACCATTCGTCTAAAGATGCAGCTTCCCAAATTGGGTAAAAGTGAATACCAATAGCTGCAGAACTAGGGATAACAGCACCAGAAATGATATTGTTTCCATATAATAAAGAACCTGCAACAGGCTCACGAATTCCATCGATGTCAACTGGAGGTGCAGCAACGAATGCAATGATAAATACAGATGTAGCAGTTAATAGTGTTGGAATCATTACTACGCCGAACCAACCAATATATAGTCTATTTTCAGTACTAGTAATCCAAGTACAAAAACGTTCCCACAGGCTTGCGCTTTCGCGTCTTTCTAAAGTAGCAGTCATAATAAAATAAATTTTTTTTAGGATATATAAGGATACTTCCCAAGTTTTAGATATACTTGTTAAGCGTATTATTACAATTTTTATGACACGATGTGAAGTTTTTAACAAAATTGATTTCTTAAGTTCAGTAAGTATCTATTATCAATTTTAAAAATCTCTTTAAGAAGGGTAATTCTTTAATAAATTATTTATTTTATATAATAAAGAGTTATAAAAATATTTATTCATATTTCTAATTCATTAATAATAAGTAGTACTTGACCTTTTGATTATAATCTATAACACTATACATAAAATATTTAAAATATCATTATGTCACATTTTAGTAAAATTAAAACAAGTATTAATAATATAAACTTATTAAAGAAAACTCTAATAGATTTAGGTTTTGAGTGTAATGAAGAAATACGATTTATTAAAGATACTAATGGTAGTTTACATAAGGTAAACTTAATTGCAAAATATAATACAGAAGCATTAATTGGTTTTTATTGGCAGAATAATCATTATAATGTTCTTGTTGATTTAGATCTATGGAAAAAATGTTCTTCATTTCATTTTTTTATAGAGCAGTTGAATCAAAATTATGCATTAAATACAATATTACAGCAAGCAGAAGTTGAAGGTTTTCAGAAAATTAAGCAATATAATTTATCTGATGGATCAGTTAAATTAACTGTTCAAAGATGGGTTTAATTAGATTACATTTATAACTTTATTTTGTTTGTTTTATTGCGGACGGAGAGACTTGAACTCTCATGAGATATTCTCACTAGATCCTAAATCTAGCGTGTCTACCAATTCCACCACGTCCGCTTTAGTTCTTAATTCTTTAATATGATAGCAAAAGTAAGTCTTAAATACAAGTTGTATTAATTTTATTTACGTATGTTCATTGTCTTTTCTTGCCTAAATTTATTTTATTTGTTATAGTTTACTTTATATTTTCAAAATTCCTCAGTAGCTCAGTGGTAGAGCGATCGGCTGTTAACCGATTGGTCGTAGGTTCAAATCCTTCCTGGGGAGATTAAGCTATATAATAAACATATAATTTATCTTTTTTTTATCATATTTATGCAACAAATAATTTTTTTATACAATCAAATTAATATAATTTTTTATTTATTACAACATAAATTTTATAGCAATTTATCTTTTTACTATGATCAGTTTAATTTATTAAAGTTATTAAGTCTTTTTTTTATAGGTATTTTCACTAGTTTAACACCTTGCTTTATTTCTGTTTTACCTTTGGTATTATCATCAACTGTTTCTTTTAATAATTTTAATATATTTATAAAATTATCTTTATTTACTGGTTTGATTACTAGTCTAGTGGTTATTATTATTGTTTTATATATAGGTAATGGTAAATTCAATAATATATTTCTAAATACTCCATTAGTTTCATCATTTATCTTCATATGGATTGCTTTAAATTTATTAGAAATTATAAGTTTGGCTTTTTTTGTAAATAATATTGATCTAGCAAAAAAAAATTTCAATAATATTTATTTACAATCTTACTTGACCGGCTTTGGTATTGGTTTAAGTTGTTTACCTTGTAATTGTTCACTTATTTTGACAACAATTTTATGGTTATATAATTCGGATAAAATCATTGAATCCTTAATATATTTATTAATATATTTATTAAGTTGTTTATTACCTTTTATTGTAATTTTTTTATTACCTTTTAGGTTATTAAAATTTCAAAAATTTATTGGTTTATGGGATTCTATTATACAATTAGGAGGATTTTATATGTTAACTGTAGGTTGTTTTATTTTTTTTCAGCAAGTGTTATAGGATAGTATTTTAATTTAATAGATTGATCTCAATATTTTAAATTATGATCATTAAATGTTGTAATATGTATAATATAATTTTATTACTTAAGATATATATGCCATTTACAAATAAAAAAAAAATAAAATGGATTTTTTTTAAAGTCTTTGCTAATTTAAATTTTGCTATTTGTATTTTATTTTTTATATTATTTTTTAGTATGCTAGGATCTGTTATTGAACAGCATCAAAGTTTAGCATATTATCAAGAGCTTTATCCTGTTCAAAGTACTTTTATAAATTTTAACTGGAAAGCAATTACATTTCTAGGTTTAGATAATATTTATGAATCATGGTGGTTTTTAATTATATTAATGATTTTATCTTGTAGTTTAATTACCTGCACTTTTTCTGTTCAACTACCTAGTTTGCGTTATGCTCGCAGATGGAAATTTATTAATAGAGATATTTATACTCAGCCAAAAGTTTCATTTACAGAAGGCACTTTTGTAAATAAATCAATGGTTAATATTGTACATTGTTTAAACAATAAAGGTTACTATTGTTTTAGTAGGCAGAATAAAGTTTATGCTTATAAAGGTTTAATAGGTCGTATTGCTCCTATAATAGTTCATATAAGTTTAATATTGATTTTAATTGGTGCAACGATTGGTTTTACTAGTGGTTTTATTGTACAAGAAATGATTCCTATCGGAGAAGTGTTTCATCTTAAAAATATTCTTGGTTCTGGTTTTAATAATGTTGCACCTATTTATTTAACATTTCGTATAGATGATTTCTATCTTAACTATAATGTTGATAGGTCAATTAAACAATTTTTTTCTAAATTATCTTATATTAATGATGATGGTAATAAAAAGGTTTATCCAGCTATTTTTGTGAATTCACCTTTAATATTGAAAGGTATGACATTTTATCAGACAGATTGGCAAATGAATGCATTAAGGATTCAACTTGATTCATCTTGTACTATACAGTACAAGTTAAATAAAGTACAAATAGGTAAAAGTATTTTTTGGATTTGTCGTTTTCCTTTAGAGAAAACTAATCATATATTTATAATTATATCTAGCTTTAATGATAGTATTTATATATATGATAGTTTAGGTAAATTTATTTCTGTTGCATCTTTGCGTCAAAAGGTTTATGTAGGGGAGGCTTGTTTTCGAGTTAAAGAGATCATGTCTAGTACAGGTATACAAATTAAAGTGGACCCAGGGTTATCTCTGGTCTATTTAGGGTTCGGATTCTTAATTATTAGTACTTTTATAAGTTATATTTCTTATTCTCAACTTTGGTTCAGTATCAGTGATAATTATTGTTATTTAAATGGTTATACGAATCGAGCTGTTTTATATTTTGAGGAGGAGCTGATAAATATTTATCATAAGTATATTGAAAATTGTATGTGATTTAAATTTTTTAATTTATGTTAATAAAAAGTTGTGAATGATTATTTTACCATATTGAGTCCATAAACTTTCTGGATGAAACTGAATTCCTTGTAATTTTTGATATTTTTTATGTTTACATGCCATAATTGTACCATCTGTTGTCCAAGCAGTTATTTCTAGAGCATCTGATTTATGATTATTTGTGATTATTAAACTGTGGTACCGTGTAGCAGTAAAAGGGTTTGGTATCTTTTTGAATAAATCTGTATTGTTATGTTTAACTTTACTGACTTTACCATGCATTGGTTGTGATAATTTTTTAATATTATACTTATATAAGTATCCTATAATTTGGTGTCCTAAGCATACACCTAGTATTGGAATATCAGGGGCAAATTGTTGAATAATTTTTATTATATTGGATGCATCTTTTGGATGACCAGGTCCTGGAGAGATAATTATATGACTTGGTTGCATTATTGCGATGTCCTTTATATTGATATTATCATTTCGTCTAACTTCTACAGTAAAATTGAGTTCTCCAACATACTGTACTAAGTTTTGTGTAAAACTATCATAGTTATCTATTATTAAAATCATAGTGAAGTATTTGCATTATTCATTTACGTATACAATTGAAACTAAGTGTTAATTTATGTATGATATATCAAGAATAGGAGAACTTGCATTAGCTTGTTTACTTTTATTCATTCTTCCTGCTAGATATGATTTTCTACCAGAAATGACGCTTAATTTCATTGCTTCTGCCATTAATTCAGGTTTTTTTGATTTAGCAACAGCTGTATTGAGTAAAATAGCTGATGCTCCCCATTCCATTGCTTGATTTGCGTCACTAGCTGTACCAATACCAGCATCAATTATTACAGGAATTTTAGCATTTTCTAAAATTATTTGTAAATTAATTTGATTTTGTAAGCCTTGACCTGATCCTATAGGAGATCCTAGAGGCATTATCGTTGTACAACCTATTTCTTCTAAATGTTTTGCTAAGATTGGGTCTGCGTTGATATATGGTAAGACATTAAAGTTTTTTTGTATTAAATATTCTGCAGCTTTTAATGTCCCAATAGGATCTGGCAATAAATATTGGGAATCTGTAATTACTTCTAATTTAATAAAGTTATTATCAATTTGCCCTATCTTTTTTGCAATTTCTCTTCCTAATATTGCAATTCTAATTGCTTCTTCTGCATTTTGGCAGCCTGCAGTATTTGGTAAAAGCCAAATTTTTTGCCAGTTTAATCCGTCAATTAAATTACTTTTTCCAATAGTTTTAGCATAATGAGCTCTCCTAATGGCAACAGTTATAATTGAAGTACCACTAGCTTTAATGCTTAGTTGTGCTTCTTTTAAATTTTTATATTTTCCAGTTCCAAGCATTAATCTCGAATGAAATCCTTTGTTTGCAATATACAACATATCCTTATTCATATTTTTTTACTACTCCTGTTGAAGTATTCTTATTAAAATTTTATAGATTAATTATTCTATAATATGCTTTAAAAAAGATTTGAAAAACATAGTCATTATATTGTAATATGTGTATTACTTATATAATAATTTATTATCTATATATATTAATTTTTCAAAATTTTTTAATTATACTTACAATGCATACCAATTTACCTTCATGGATTCTTGGAGGAATAAGTATATTGCTAACATTATCAGTGATAATGTTAATTTATCAAGTTTATTTATTCATTGTTAAAGTTTCAAGTAATCATAAAAATAATATTACAGTACTAGATCGTTTTAGTTCAATTTTACCATACTGGCTTCCTTTACTAGAGGGTTTGCAAAATTTTGGTCAACAAATTTTGCCAGATTATCCTTTTAGTTTAATGAGTATATATAAAAAAACTTTAATGCCTATTGTCATTTTTTATGTCACCCACCCAGCTTTAGCTTTTATAATTTTTTTCGTTTTATATTATCTTTTTGTAAGAGCTAAAAGTCCTATACCTGATAGACCATTTATTCGGTTTAATGTATTACAGGCTATTTTACTATTTTTAATTAATTCTTTACTTGGTGCTACTTTCCGAGCATTGCCTATAGAATTTAGAATGAGTTTATATGGTTTAATGTTATGCAATACATTATTCTGGTTTGTATTATCAACAATTTTTTATTCTGTAATAAAATCTATTGAAGGCAAATATGCACGTATCCCAGTTATTTCACAGGCAGTGAGAATACAAATAGATAATCAGTCTTAATATTACATTTTATCAATATTACTTTATTTTTTTATTTTATGTCTTTTAGTAATTACGAAACAATATATATTTTAAAACCAGATATTACAGAAGTAGAAAATTTATCTTTAGTAAATTCTTATAAATTTTTTATTAAAGAAAGAGGAGGTCAAAATATTTATATACAGCATAGAGGAAAGCGTCATTTAAGTTATACTATTAAAGATTATTATGATGGTATTTACGTACAAATGAATTATCAAGCAAATGGAAAAATTGTTAATTTATTAGAAAAATCAATGAAATTTGATGAAAATATTATAAGATGTCTGACTGTTAAACAGGAGCTTTTAAATACAATTAATATTTATTAATTATTGTATGTTTTTGAGTACAATAATTTTTCGTAATATTAATTTATTAAGAGATATAAGTCATGTTGGTATATAGTAGTATTATATTTTTAATTATTTTTTGGGTTTATT